TTCTACACACGTCTTTTTTTCGGAGGTCTACAGCCATTATGTGGCATAGGGGTTACATCCCGTACGAAAGTTAATAGTATACCACTTCTACGAATAGCTCGTAATGCTGCGTCTCTTCCGAGACCGGGACCTTTTATCATGACTTCTGCTCGTTGCATACCTTGATCTACTACTGTACGAATAGCATTTGCTGCGGCAGTTTGAGCGGCAAAGGGTGTCCCTCTTCTCGTACCCTTGAATCCACAAGTACCGGCCGAGGACCAGGAAACCACCCGCCCCCGCACATCTGTAACTGTGACTATGGTATTATTGAAACTTGCTTGAACATGAATAACTCCCTTTGGTATTCTACGTGCACTCTTACGTGAACCTATACGTACATTCCTACGTGAACCAGTTCTCGGTATAGCTTTTGCCATATTGTATCATCTCATAAATATGAGTCAGGAATATATGGATATATCCATTTTATGTCAAAACAGATTTCTTATTTGTACATTGAGCCCTTTAGCGGGTCTGATTATCCTTGTCTTTGTTTATGTCTCGGGTTGGAACAAATTACTATAATGCGCCCCCGCCTACGGATTAGTCGACATTTTTCACAAATTTTTCGAACGGAAGCTCTTATTTTCATATTTGTCATTCCTTATCTTAATTCTTTTTTGGTAGAAAATAAGTTTCTTGCAATTTTGCATCTCGAATCGTATCGAATAAAAATGACCTAATCTTTCGAATCCTTGTTTCGGAGTCGATAAATTATACGTCCTCTGGTTGAATCATAACGACTTACTTCAATTTTGACTTTATCTCCTGGCAGTATCCGTATAAAACTACGTCGGATCTTTCCTGAAACGTAACCTAGAATCAGATCTTCATTATCTAACCGAACTCGGAACATGCCATTGGGAAGCGATTCAGTAATTAAACCTTCATGAATCCATTTTTGTTCTTTCATTTCAGGTAAAGCCCCCCTGAAGTATCAATTAATGGAGGAAAGACGATATTAGACAACTCACCCCCTTTCTTTTTTTTTTTACAAATAGGAAGAGGTTTCGGATCCCATTTGGATATTAAATGGATTACCATATATAACACAAAATTTCTCCACCGATTCGTTCTAGTCGAGCCTCCCGGTCTGTCATTATACCCCGAGAAGTAGAAAGAATTACAATTCCCATCCCACCTAAAATTCTAGGAATTCGTTGAGAGTTAGAATAGATTCGTAAACCGGGTCTACTGATCCGTTTTAAATTTAAAAAATTTCTATAGGGTCTTTTCCCATTCCTTCTATGTCGAAGGGTTAAAACCAAAAAATATTTGTTTTTTTCTCGATGTTTTCTGACGTTTTCGATAAAACCCTCTCGGAAAAGTATTTTAACAATATTTTCGGTAATATTAGTAGATGCTATGCGAACAACTCTTTTTCTATCCATATCAGCATTTCGTATAGAGGTTATTATCTCAGCAATAGTGTCTCTACCCATGATGAACTAAAATTATTGGTGTCTCAAAATTGGATATAATCAACATGTTTTTCTTTTTTTTTTTTATTGATTTATGAATAGGAATTTTGCAAGGTATATGCGTGAGACACAATCTACGAATTAATCTAGTTCTTAATCTATTTCTTTCAAATACCCCAAAGATATCACGATCTCATTTTATTTTATAATACCTCGGGAGCTAATGAAACTATTTTAGTAAAATTCAATTGTCTCAATTCACGGGGGATTGCCCCAAAAATTCGAGTTCCTTTTGGATTTCCTTCTTGATCAATCACAACTGCAGCATTGTCATCATATCGTATTATCATACCGCTGTCACGTTTTAGTTCTTTACAGGTACGAACAATTACAGCTCTCACTACTTCTGATTTTTCTAGGGGCATATTTGGTACTGCTTCTTTAATCACAGCAACAATAACGTCACCAATATGAGCATATCGACGATTACTAGCTCCTATGATTCGAATACACATCAATTCTCGAGCCCCGCTGTTATCCGCTACATTTAAATGGGTCTGAGGTTGAATCATATCAAATTTTTTGTTTATTCTTCCAATGCAAAGGATGAAGAAAATAAAAGAAATATTGTTTGTCCCAAAAAAAGAAACCTGCGTTTTTGTTTCATCCCTAAGATTCATCTCTGTCGGTTCTATATTTTTATCCCGAAATAATAAATTGAGTTCGTATAGGCATTTTAGATGCTGCTATTAAAATAGCCCTTCTAGCTATATTTTCGGTTACTCCACCCATTTCATATAGTATTCGCCCCGGTTTAACAACAGCTACCCAATATTCAGGGGATCCTTTCCCCGAACCCATACGTGTTTCAGCAGGTCTTACTGTAACTGGTTTGTCTGGAAATATACGGACCCATATTTTTCCACCACGGCGTGCATTTCGTGTCATTGCTCGTCGACCTGCTTCGATTTGTCTAGATGTGATCCAAGCAGGTTCAAGTGCCTGAAGAGCATATTTACCGAAACAAATATGATTCCCTCGATAAGATATTCCCTTCATTCTTCCTCTATGTTGTTTACGGAATCTAGTTCTTTTGGGGTTATAGTTGATGGTTGTTTCAGAATTCCATCTCTACTACAGAACTGGACGTGAGAGTTTCTTCTCATCCAGCTCCTCGCGACTAAAAGGATTCAAAATTGAATTTCAATTAATTTGAATAGATATTTGAATAGATAAGATATTAGTAGATATTAGAACATTTTTATAAAAAAAAATGTTTCTAATGTGCTAATAAATCTTGATTTTCTTTTGTCCTTTATCCAAAAAAAAGAAAGTTTTCGCGGGCGAATATTTACTCTTGCAATCTCTATTTCAGTCGTAGCACTTGCTCATGACTTCTCAGAATAGATGAATTGATTTCCGGTTCATTTCGCCATCCCGACTAGTGAATCAGTAAGATTCATTTGTTCAATAAAATCTTTTGCATTCACAGGTTACATCGTTCCCACCGCTTCGTATTTAATGGTTAGGTCAGAATTCTACAACGGAGCTCATAATCTAATTTATTCTTGAGTCAACCTTCTTAGTCTTTATTGGCTCGAAGCTCTTGATTTTTTTCTTCTATAACTATAAGAAGGATTCATTTAATGTTTCATTATGGATGAATCAATTAGTATTGATGCTTTATTACATTGTCTTTTATGAGATGACTCATAGACCTTACATATTGGAATTCTATAATTCTATATCATTGATATTCTTTTTCTTTCTTTCTCTCATCCTTCCATTTATCCACACCTTTCTTCTGTATTTTGCTTTCAACTTAGAATTCAAGTTTATTCAAAAAAAATTCAGTTGCTACAAAGATATGATCGATTTCTCATATCTTGACTGGGTCTTTAGATCCAGATAATACGAAGTGATGAGTTGGTTTTCATACTACCGGGCTGGTCTTTTTTGAATCCTAACCCTAAAAAAACCAACGAGTCACACACTAAGCATAGCAATTATATGAAAAGTTCAATCGAATTTTTATTCAACCCTATAGAATTAAGAATTAGAATTGCTTGCGTTGATTGGCCAGAAAAAGAATTAAAGTTTTCTTATTCTTCTTCCTTGTCTATAAAAATCCAAATTTTGATGCCTAATACCCCATAGATAGTCCGAACTGTATAGCAACAATAATCAATTTTAGCTCGAATAGTTTGTAGGGGAACTCTACCCTCTCTGATCCATTCGACACGTGCAATTTCTTTTCCGTCGATACGACCTGCAATTTGTACTTGAATTCCTTTTGTATCTGCTTGTTCAGTTAATTCAATAGCTTTTTTCATTGCTTTTCGAAATGAAACTCTATTCTTTAATTGTCCGGCTATAAATTCCGCAAGAATATTAGGGTTTCCGTAAGGTTTTGCAATTCTTGTGATAGCAATGTTAAGTTTTCGGTTCACATAATGAAATTCTTTTTGTAGATTCATCTGTAATTCTTCGATTCCTTGCGGTTTACTTTCGATTAATAACTTTGGGAATCCCATAAAGATTATGACCTGGATCAAATCGATTCTTTTTTGAATCTCTATACGTGCAATTCCCTCGGCGCCGGAGGATATTCTCATATTTTTTTGTACATAATTTTTGATAAAATCTCTTATTTTTTGATCTTCTTGTAGACCCTCAGAATAATTTTTTGGTTGTGCAAACCAAAGAGAATGATGACTTTGGGTTGTACCAAGTCTGAAACCAAGTGGATTTATTTTTTGTCCCATACTACCCCACTACTATACATATCGTGATATACCATAGTTGTCTTTTTCCATCTAGGTTTTTTTAACGAATATAGTGATACAAATTCATATTCATCTAAAGATATATCTTTCACTACAATAGTTATATGGCAGGTAGTTCTTTTTATCGCATAGCTACGTCCTCGAGCTCGAGGTTTTAATTTCTTCGCGGTAGTACCTTCGTTAACCTCAGCTTTACTAATTATTAAATTGGCTTCGTCGGAACCCAGAATGGAACCAGCATTTGTTGCTGCAGAATAAACCAATTTAAAAATTGGATAACATGCTCTATAGGGCATGAGTTCTAGTATCATAAGTGTTTCCTCATAGGAACGTCCGCGAATTTGATCAATTACTCTTCTTGCTTTGTCTGCAGATATAGATATATGTCGACCTAACGCGTATACTTCCGTTTTTTTCTTCCGTATGCTACCTAGCGGACGCAGAGGAGGGTAGTCTTCCGTTTTTTTCCTGTTTAGTATCCTATTTAAAAAATTTGACATAAGGTTTCTCTCCTACTAATGAATCATAAGTATCTATCCAGATTTTTTTAAGATGAGATTAACGACGAGATTTATTATCACTTTTTGCATGTCCTCGGAAATTTAAAGTAGGTACAAATTCTCCCAATTTGTGACCTACCATACGATCTGTTATATAAATAGGCAAATGCTCCTTACCATTATGAATAGCAATCGTATGGCCGATCATTGTGGGTATAATGGTAGATGCACGGGACCAAGTTACTATTATT